GCAAGCGTAGCTTAATTTTAAAGCATAACACTGAAGATGTTAAGATTGAGCCCTAGAAAGCTCCGCCAGCACAAAAGCTTGGTCCTGGCTTTGTTGTCAGCTTTAACTTAATTTACACATGCAAGTATCCGCGCCCCTGTGAGGATGCCCTACAGTTCCCTGACTGGGAACAAGGAGCTGGTATCAGGCACATCTTTCGATCGTTGCGCCCTCCATCCTACTCTTCCCCCCCCCCCCGCGCCGCCCAAAACACCTTGCTTTGCCACACCCTCAAGGGAACTCAGCAGTGATAGATATTAAGCCATAAGTGAAAACTTGACTTAGTTAAGGTTTAGAGGGCCGGTAAAATTCGTGCCAGCCACCGCGGTTATACGAAAGGCCCAAGTTGACCACCACCGGCGTAAAGCGTGGTTAGGTTTATGTACAATATGACTAAAGTCGAACTCCTTCAAGGCCGTTTAACGTGTTCGAAAGGGAGAAGCACAACTACGAAAGTGACTTTACAAACCTGACTCCACGAAAGCTAAGGCACAAACTGGGATTAGATACCCCACTATGCTTAGCCCTAAACATAGATAGAATGCCACCCTTCTATCCGCCCGGGTACTACGAGCATTAGCTTAAAACCCAAAGGACTTGGCGGTGCTTTAGACCCATCTAGAGGAGCCTGTTCTAGAACCGATACTCCCCGTTAAACCTCACCCCTCTTTGTCTCTTCCGCCTATATACCGCCGTCGTAAGCTTATCCCGTGAGGGTCTAGTATTTAGCTTAATCGGCACAGCCCCAAACGTCAGGTCGAGGTGTAGCTAATGGAGGGGGAAGAAATGGGCTACATTTCCTCGCGACAGGAAATACGGATAACGTACTGAAATACGCGTTTGAAGGTGGATTTAGTAGTAAGCAGTAAACAGAGTGTGCTGCTGAAACTGGCTCTGAAGCGCGCACACACCGCCCGTCACTCTCCCCAAGCAACTTTTTAATCTTTTTAAATAAAATCCCGCCTTTGCAAAGGGGAGGCAAGTCGTAACATGGTAAGTGCACCGGAAGGTGTACTTGGACTAACCAGAGTGTAGCTAAATAGTATAGCATCTCTTTTACACTGAGAAGTCATCTGTGCAAATCAGATTACCCTGATGCTGACGAGCTAGCTTTAACCCTCGAACCTAACGTTACCACATAAACTAAACCCCAAATTATCTGAAACTCCACAAACAAATCATTTTTCCTCCCAAGTACGGGCGACGAAAAAGGAAGCCTAAAGCAATAGAAAAAGTACCGCAAGGGAATGCTGAAAAAGAAATGAAATAAACCAGTAAAGCTTGGAAAAGCAGAGACTCACCCTCGTACCTTTTGCATCATGATTTAGCCAGTAACCATCAAGCAAAGTGCACTTTAGTTTGATTTCCCGAACCTACGCGAGCTACTCCAAGACAGCCTGTTTAGAGGGCAAACCCGTCTCTGTGGCAAAAGAGTGGGGAGATCTTCGAGTAGAGGTGACAGACCTATCGAGCCTAGTTATAGCTGGTTGCCTAAGACCTGAATAGGAGTTCAGCCTCTTGGCTTCTTAATTCCCACTACCTATTTCCTTCCTCAATCCCACGATATTAAAGAAACCCTGAGAGTTATTCAAAGGGGGTACAGCCCCTTTGAAACAAGATACAACTTTTTGAAAAGGCTAAAGATCACACCCCACCCTAAGGTTAGATGTTCGAGTGGGCCTAAAAGCAGCCACCTCCTAGAAAGCGTTATAGCTCAGACATCCTTCTTACCTATAATCCCACCAAAATAATCTTAAGCCTTTAAATTTATTAGGCCTTCCCATGCCCCCATGGGAACGACCATGCTAAAATGAGTAATAGGAAGGGCCAACGCCTTTCTCCCCGCACAAGTGTACATCGGAACGAACAAAGCCCCGAACCTTAACGAACCCAATCAAAGAGAAGAATGAAAGTCCCGAAAAGAAGCAAGAAAATTATTCAATGCAACATCGTTAAACCCACACTGGAGTGCACCCCCGGGAAAGACTAAAAGAAAGAGAAGGAACTCGGCAAACACATGAAGCCTCGCCTGTTTACCAAAAACATCGCCTCTTGCAAACAACGAATAAGAGGTCCCGCCTGCCCATTGACTATAAGTTTAACGGCCGCGGTATTTTGACCGTGCAAAGGTAGCGCAATCACTTGTCCTTTAAATGAAGACCGGTATGAATGGCATCACGAGGGCTTTACTGTCTCCTTTTTCCAGTCAATGAAATTGAGCTCTCCGTGCAGAAGCGGGGATCAAACCATAAGACGAGAAGACCCTATGGAGCTTTAGACTCAATGGGCAGACTATGTTAAATACTCTTAGACAAAAGACCGAACGGTATAAACACTGTCCCAATGTCTTTGGTTGGGGCGACCCTGGGGAACAAAAATCCCCCATGAAGACAGGGAGAACATTTTTTACTACTCCTACAAACAAGAACGACAGCTCTAGTTAACAGAAAAATCTGACTTTTTAAGATCCGGCATACGCCGATCAACGGACCGAGTTACCCTAGGGATAACAGCGCAATCCTCTTTCAGAGCTCCTATCGACAAGAGGGTTTACGACCTCGATGTTGGATCAGGACATCCTAATGGTGCAGCCGCTATTAAGGGTTCGTTTGTTCAACGATTAACAGTCCTACGTGATCTGAGTTCAGACCGGAGTAATCCAGGTCAGTTTCTATCTATGAAGTATCCTTCTCTAGTACGAAAGGACCGAGAGGGAGAGGTCTATACTTGAAGCACACCTCACCCCTACCTGCTGAAGTCAACTAAAGCAGGTTAAGGGAAACATAATCCCGCCTAAGAAAACGGCGTGTTGGGGTGGCAGAGCTCGGCTAATGCAAAAGACTTAAGCCCTTTATACAGGGGTTCAACTCCCCTCCCTAACTATGATTTCTGTACTAATTACCCACATCCTCAACCCACTGGCTTTTATTGTTCCAGTCCTCTTGGCCGTTGCCTTCCTTACACTTATCGAACGGAAAGTCTTGGGCTACATGCAACTTCGAAAAGGTCCAAATGTTGTAGGGCCTTACGGCCTTCTCCAACCCATCGCAGATGGAGTAAAACTGTTCATTAAAGAGCCCGTCCGACCGTCTACATCTTCCCCAATCCTCTTCCTCTTTACCCCTATACTAGCCCTCACCCTCGCTCTTAGCCTCTGAGCCCCAATGCCCATGCCCTTCCCAATTGCAGACCTAAACCTTGGCATTTTGTTCATTCTTGCCCTATCCAGCCTCGCGGTCTACTCCATTCTCGGCTCCGGCTGAGCCTCGAATTCAAAATACGCCCTGATCGGAGCCTTACGGGCCGTTGCTCAGACAGTGTCATACGAAGTCAGCCTCGGTCTTATCCTCCTATGCATCGTCGTCTTTTCTGGGGGCTTCACCCTGCAGGTTTTTAATGTAACACAAGAAAGTATTTGACTCATTGTACCAGCCTGGCCCCTCGCAGCTATGTGGTACATTTCCACCTTGGCCGAAACCAATCGGGCCCCCTTCGATCTCACCGAAGGTGAGTCCGAGCTAGTCTCCGGCTTTAACGTAGAATATGCCGGCGGACCTTTCGCGTTATTTTTCCTGGCAGAGTACGCCAACATCCTCCTCATAAATACGCTTTCCGCCACACTTTTCGTAGGGGCCACCCATATTCCCTCCCTCCCTGAACTAACAGCGGTTAACCTAATGACCAAAGCAGCACTCCTCGCCATCTTATTCCTCTGGGTCCGAGCTTCCTACCCCCGATTCCGATATGACCAGCTCATACATCTCATCTGGAAAAACTTCCTTCCTCTGACCCTCGCTCTGGTTATTTGACACCTTGCGCTTTTAGTAGCATTCGCAGGCCTTCCCCCTCTTATCTAAAGCCAAGGAGTTGTGCCTGAATATTAAGGACCCCTTTGATAGAGGGAACCATGGGGGTTTAAGTCCCCCCACCTCCTAACAACCCGCCCAGCCTTCCACCTTTAGAAAGAAGGGATTTGAACCCTACCTGAGGAGATCAAAACTCCTAGTGCTTCCACTACACCACTTCCTAACTGACTCTTCACCGCTTTCGGAGTACTTACCAAGGGCCATTACACAGGAGACTGTTCTGCCACTAGAGCAACACCCTCTTCTTACCCCAAACCCCTAGTAAAGTCAGCTAAAATAAGCTTTTGGGCCCATACCCCGAGAATGTTGGTTAGACCCCTTCCTTTACTAATGAACCCCTACATTTTAGCCACCCTGCTCTTCACCCTAGGATTAGGCACAACAGTTACATTCGCCAGCACCCACTGACTGCTAGCCTGAATAGGCCTTGAGATTAACACTCTTGCCATTATCCCAATGATGGCACAACACCATCACCCTCGAGCCGTCGAAGCCGCAACCAAGTACTTTCTTACACAAGCCACTGCAGCAGCAATGATCCTATTTGCAAGTACCACTAATGCATGACTTTCTGGCCAGTGGGAAATCCAGGGAATAACCCACCCACTCCCTATCACTATCTTAACCGTCGCACTCGCCCTAAAAATTGGACTAGCCCCCCTACATTCTTGACTCCCCGAAGTTCTCCAAGGCCTTGACCTCACCACTGGACTTGTTCTCTCCACCTGACAAAAGCTCGCCCCCTTTGCCCTCCTGCTCCAGATTTACCCTTCGAACCCAACCCTACTAATTATTCTAGGCATTACATCTACGCTCGTCGGAGGCTGAGGAGGCTTAAACCAAACGCAACTGCGGAAGATCCTCGCCTATTCATCCATCGCACATCTAGGCTGAATAATGCTTGTGTTGCAATTCTCTCCTTCCCTCACCCTTCTTGCACTCCTCACATACTTTGTTATAACAGCCTCCGCTTTCCTCATTTTTAAGCTCAACAAATCTGCCAACGTAAACACCCTCGCGACCTCCTGGGCAAAAGCACCAGCTCTCACCTCCCTCGCCCCCCTTATCCTACTCTCGCTCGGAGGCCTGCCCCCACTTACAGGATTCATGCCTAAATGACTGATTCTCCAAGAATTGACCAAACAGGACCTCGCACCCACTGCCACCTTCGCCGCACTGACAGCCCTCCTTAGCCTCTACTTCTACCTCCGATTGACATACGCTATAACGCTTACCCTCTCCCCAAACAACCAGACTGGTATTACTCCCTGGCGCCTTCCGTCCACCCAGATGAAACTGCCCCTCACTCTCACTACTATGGGTGCCATCATGCTCTTACCGCTGACTCCTGCTTTTATAGCCCTCTTAGTGCTCTAAGAGGCTTAGGTTAACAACTAGACCAAGGGCCTTCAAAGCCCTAAGCGAGAGTGAAAATCTCCCAGCCTCTGATAAGACTTGCGGGGCATTAACCCACATCTCCTGCATGCAAAACAGACACTTTAATTAAGCTAAAGCCTTAACTAGACGAGAAGGCCTCGATCCTACAAACTCTTAGTTAACAGCTAAGCGCCCTAACCAGCGAGCATTCGTCTAACCTTCCCCCGCCTGAAGGCGAGCAAAGGCGGGGGAAGCCCCGGCAGGCGGCCAGCCTGCTTCTTTAGATTTGCAATCTAATATGTAAAACACCTCAGGGCTTGGTAAGAAGAGGATTTAAACCTCTGTCCATGGGGCTACAATCCACCGCTTAAACGCTCAGCCATCTTACCTGTGGCAATCACACGATGATTCTTTTCAACCAACCATAAAGATATCGGCACCCTCTACCTTGTCTTCGGTGCTTGAGCTGGAATGGTAGGCACAGCCTTGAGCCTACTCATCCGAGCTGAGCTAAGCCAACCCGGCTCTCTCTTAGGAGATGACCAAATCTACAATGTCATTGTTACGGCTCACGCATTCGTAATAATTTTTTTTATAGTAATACCAATCATGATTGGAGGCTTCGGAAACTGACTGATCCCACTAATGATCGGAGCCCCAGATATGGCATTCCCCCGAATGAACAATATGAGCTTCTGACTTCTCCCTCCTTCATTCTTGCTTCTCTTGGCCTCTTCAGGCGTAGAGGCCGGAGCCGGAACGGGATGAACCGTCTACCCCCCTCTATCTGGAAATTTAGCCCATGCTGGAGCATCCGTCGACCTAACAATTTTCTCTCTTCACCTGGCGGGTATTTCATCAATCTTAGGAGCTATCAATTTCATCACCACTATCATCAACATAAAACCACCAGCCATTTCTCAGTACCAAACACCCCTTTTCGTCTGAGCAGTGCTAATTACCGCAGTTCTTCTTCTCCTCTCACTTCCTGTCCTAGCTGCTGGTATTACTATGCTTCTGACAGACCGAAACCTGAACACTACCTTCTTCGACCCTGCAGGAGGTGGTGACCCAATCCTTTACCAACACCTATTCTGGTTCTTTGGCCACCCTGAAGTGTACATTCTTATCCTTCCCGGCTTTGGTATGGTCTCTCACATCGTTGCCTACTACTCAGGGAAAAAAGAACCCTTCGGTTACATAGGAATGGTCTGAGCTATGATGGCAATCGGCCTTCTAGGCTTTATTGTTTGAGCTCACCACATGTTCACAGTTGGGATGGACGTAGACACACGTGCCTACTTTACATCTGCAACAATGATTATTGCCATCCCTACCGGGGTTAAAGTCTTTAGCTGACTAGCCACCATTCACGGAGGCAATCTGAAATGAGACACACCATTACTCTGAGCCTTAGGCTTTATCTTCCTATTTACAGTCGGAGGTCTAACTGGCATTGTCCTGGCCAACTCATCCCTTGATATTGTTCTCCACGACACGTACTATGTGGTTGCCCACTTCCACTACGTCCTGTCCATAGGAGCTGTATTCGCTATCATGGGCGGGTTCGTCCACTGATTCCCCCTGTTTACAGGCTACACCCTCCACGAAACCTGAACAAAAGTACACTTCGGAATTATGTTCACAGGGGTCAACCTCACCTTCTTCCCTCAGCACTTCCTAGGGCTAGCTGGAATGCCTCGACGATACTCGGACTACCCAGACGCTTACACGCTATGAAACACAATCTCCTCTATTGGGTCCCTTGTGTCTCTGGTGGCAGTAGTACTTCTCCTATTTATTATTTGAGAAGCATTCGCTGCAAAACGTGAAGTTCTCTCCGTTGAACTCACAGCAACAAATATTGAATGACTGCATGGCTGCCCTCCCCCTTACCACACATTCGAAGAGCCAGCCTTCGTTCAGGTCCAGTCTAATTAACGAGAAAGGGAGGAGTCGAACCCCCGTGAACTGGTTTCAAGCCAGCCACATAACCGCTCTGTCACATTCTTCGGAACATTCTTTATAAGACACTAGTAAAAAGAGATTACACTTCCTTGTCAAGGCAGAATTGTGGGTTAGACCCCCGCGTGTCTTGAACCTGATAATGGCTCATCCTTCGCAGCTAGGCTTCCAAGATGCAGCTTCTCCCGTCATAGAGGAGCTTCTTCACTTCCATGACCACGCACTAATGATTATTTTCCTTATTAGTGTCTTCGTCTTTTACATTATCTTAAACATAGTAACTAGCAAACTAACCAACCTCAATCTTTTAGACTCCCAAGAAATCGAGATCATTTGAACTGTTCTCCCCGCCATAATTCTTATTCTCATTGCCCTTCCTTCCCTTCGCATCCTGTACCTAATAGACGAGATCAACGACCCCCACCTTACGATCAAAGCTATAGGCCATCAGTGGTACTGAAGTTACGAGTATACGGACTACGAAGACCTTGGGTTTGATTCATACATGATTCCTACCCAGGATCTTACCCCCGGACAATTCCGCCTTCTAGAAGCCGACCACCGAATAGTTATCCCAGTAGAATCCCCAATCCGAGTTCTGGTGTCCGCGGAAGACGTACTACACTCCTGAGCTGTGCCCTCTTTAGGAATCAAAATGGATGCAGTACCAGGCCGTCTTAATCAAACAGCCTTCATTGCATCTCGAGCCGGCGTGTTCTACGGACAATGCTCCGAAATTTGCGGTGCTAACCACAGCTTCATGCCTATTGTTGTCGAAGCAGTTCCTCTAGAACATTTTGAAAACTGATCATCTCTACTACTTGAAGACGCTTCGCCAAGAAGCTAAATCGGGTCCAGCGTTAGCCTTTTAAGCTAAAGAATGGTGCCTCCCAACCACCCCTGGCGAAATGCCCCAGTTAAACCCCACCCCTTGACTTGCAATTTTCATATTCTCTTGATTTGTCTTCCTTGCGACCATCCCTTCAAAAATAATAGCTCACGACTTCCCTAACGACCCTACGCTCCAAGCCGCGCTATCCCCGATTACGGAGCCTTGAAGTTGACCATGATTCTAAGCTTTTTTGACCAATTTATAAGCCCAGTATACATGGGTATCCCCTTGATAGCCCTAGCGCTCACTCTCCCTTGAATTCTTTACCCAGCACCAACCTCACGGTGACTAAACAACCGTCTATTAACTCTACAAGGCTGATTTATTAACCGATTCACCCAGCAACTCCTTATGCCCTTAAACTTCGGAGGCCACAAATGAGCGCTCCTGTTTACATCCTTAATGGTCTACCTTATTACCCTTAACATGTTGGGGCTTCTCCCCTATACCTTCACACCCACAACTCAGCTCTCCCTTAACCTCGGCCTAGCGGTCCCCCTATGACTCGCTACCGTAATTATTGGGCTCCGCAACCAGCCAACCGTCGCCCTGGGTCACCTCCTTCCAGAAGGGACTCCTACCCTCCTAATTCCGGTCCTGATTATTATCGAAACCATTAGCCTTTTCATCCGACCTCTTGCACTCGGAGTTCGACTCACAGCCAACCTCACAGCAGGTCACCTCTTAATCCAGCTTATTGCCACCGCCGCATTCGTCCTTCTCCCACTGATGCCGACCGTTGCTATCCTTACCGCCACTCTCCTATTCCTTCTAACCCTCCTAGAAGTGGCAGTAGCAATAATCCAGGCTTATGTCTTCGTCCTTCTACTCAGCCTGTATCTACAAGAAAACGTCTAATGGCCCATCAAGCACACGCATACCACATAGTAGACCCAAGCCCCTGACCCCTAACAGGCGCGGTTGCTGCCCTTCTTATAACGTCAGGCCTCGCAATTTGATTCCACTTCCACTCTACAATCCTTATAACTCTTGGAACAATACTTCTCCTATTGACTATATATCAATGATGACGAGATATTATCCGCGAAGGCACCTTCCAAGGCCATCACACACCCCCTGTCCAAAAAGGCCTCCGATACGGAATGATCCTATTTATTACCTCAGAAGTCTTCTTCTTCCTAGGCTTCTTCTGAGCCTTCTACCACGCGAGCCTTGCACCTACCCCTGAACTGGGGGGATTCTGACCTCCAGCAGGGGTTACAACCCTCGACCCCTTCGAGGTCCCACTTCTCAACACCGCAGTCCTTCTAGCCTCCGGGGTCACAGTTACCTGAGCACACCACAGTATTATAGAAGGTGAACGAAAGCAAGCAATTCACTCCCTTACCCTTACCATTCTTCTCGGCTTCTACTTCACTTTCCTTCAAGGCATAGAATATTATGAAGCCCCTTTTACAATTGCGGATGGCGTCTACGGCTCCTCTTTCTTTGTAGCCACAGGCTTCCACGGTCTCCACGTAATTATTGGCTCAACATTCCTAGCTGTATGCTTACTTCGTCAGATCAAATACCACTTTACATCTGAACACCACTTCGGCTTCGAAGCAGCCGCCTGATACTGACACTTCGTAGACGTTGTATGACTATTCTTATACGTCTCTATCTATTGATGAGGATCATAGTCTTTCTAGTATCAACGAGTATAGGTGATTTCCACTCACTAGGTCTTGGTTCAAATCCAAGGAAAGATAATGAATCTAATCACAGCAGTAATTCTCATTGCTACCGCACTATCAGTTGTTCTGGCAATCGTCTCATTCTGGCTTCCTCAAATAACCCCTGACCACGAAAAGCTCTCCCCCTATGAATGTGGTTTTGACCCCCTAGGCTCAGCCCGCCTGCCCTTTTCCCTCCGCTTCTTCCTAGTAGCCATCCTCTTTCTTCTCTTTGACTTAGAAATTGCTCTCTTGCTTCCTCTTCCATGAGGAGACCAACTTTCATCTCCCCTTCTGACATTCTCCTGAGCCTCCGCCGTTCTTGTTCTCCTTACCCTTGGCCTAATTTATGAATGACTACAAGGAGGTCTGGAGTGGGCTGAATAGGTATTTAGTATAAACAAAATATTTGATTTCGGCTCAAAAGCTCGTGGTTTAACCCCATGATTACCTAATGTCCCCTGCTCAATTCGCCTTCTCATCAATGTTCCTTCTTGGCCTCACAGGACTAGCTTTTCATCGTACTCACCTCCTTTCTGCACTGCTGTGTTTAGAAGGTATGATGCTCTCCCTGTACATGGCGCTGTCCCTGTGAACCCTTCAACTAGAAGCCACCAACTTCTCGGCGTCCTCTCTTCTACTTTTAGCATTTTCAGCTTGCGAAGCAAGCGCAGGTCTAGCTTTGCTAGTAGCAACCGCCCGAACCCATGGCTCAGATCGTCTACAAACCCTCAACCTCTTACAATGCTAAAAATCCTTTTTCCCACACTGATACTCATCCCAACAATCTGGCTTGCCCCCCACAAATGACTGTGGCCCACAACCCTCGCACAAAGCCTCCTTGTTGCCCTAGCTAGTCTTACCTGACTAAAAAACTTTTCAGAAGCAGGATGAACATCACTTAACTCTTTTATAGCTACAGACACCCTCTCCACCCCTCTTCTCGTCCTTTCCTGCTGACTACTCCCCCTTATAATCCTCGCCAGCCAAAACCACACGGCGCTCGAACCAGTCAACCGCCAGCGAATGTATTTGACCCTTCTTACCTCCCTTCAAATATTCCTGATTATAGCTTTCGGTGCAACCGAAATCATTATATTTTATGTCATGTTTGAAGCCACCCTTATTCCCACCCTCATCATTATTACTCGATGGGGAAATCAAACCGAGCGTTTGAATGCAGGGACTTACTTTCTCTTCTACACCCTAGCTGGCTCTCTCCCCCTCCTTGTTGCCCTTCTTCTCCTCCAGAACACCACTGGATCCCTCTCACTGCTTACCCTGCAGTACTCACACATCTCTCTATCCCCCTCCTTCGCCGACAAACTCTGATGAGCTGGCTGCCTCGTGGCCTTCCTAGTCAAAATACCCTTATATGGAGCACACCTTTGACTCCCTAAAGCACACGTAGAGGCCCCAGTTGCAGGCTCTATAGTGCTTGCCGCGGTCCTTCTTAAGCTAGGGGGCTACGGCATGATACGAATTCTCGTTACCCTTGACCCCCTCACTGAAGAACTCTGCTACCCCTTCATCATCCTCGCCCTCTGAGGAGTTATTATGACCGGCTCAATTTGTCTTCGTCAGACCGACCTCAAATCATTGATTGCCTACTCATCCGTCAGCCACATGGGGCTGGTCGTAGGAGGAATCTTAATCCAGACACCATGAGGCTTCACAGGCGCCCTGATTCTTATGATTGCTCACGGTCTTACCTCCTCCGCACTATTCTGCCTGGCAAACACCAACTATGAACGGACCCATAGCCGAACAATAGTTTTAGCACGAGGACTACAAATGGTCCTACCCCTAATAACAGCCTGATGATTTATTGCTAGCCTTGCCAACCTAGCCCTCCCTCCCCTCCCCAACCTTATGGGAGAACTCATGATTATCACATCCCTAATCAGCTGATCCTGATGGACCCTCGCCCTAACAGGGGCTGGGACACTTATTACAGCGGGCTATTCCTTATACATGTTCCTCATGACACAACGCGGCCCGCTCCCCGCTCACATAATAGGCTTAGACCCCTCTCACACCCGAGAGCACCTTCTCATAACCCTCCACATCCTCCCCCTCCTCCTTCTGATTCTTAAGCCCGACCTGATTTGAGGTTGAGCCGCCTGTCGATATAGTTTAGACAAAACGCTAGATTGTGGATCTAGAGATAGAAGTTAAACCCTTCTTATTAACCGAGAGAGGCTTGCTAAGCAACAGAGACTGCTAATCTTTGCCTCCTTGGTTGAACTCCAGGGCTCACTCGACCCCTGCTTCTAAAGGATAACAGCTCATCCGTTGGTCTTAGGAACCAAAAACTCTTGGTGCAAATCCAAGTAGAAGCTATGTACACCACCCCTGTAATAATAACCACAAGCCTAGTGACAATCCTGCTAGTCTTAGCCTACCCTGTTTTGACCACTCTCTCACCTAACCCCACCTCAAAAGACTGAGCCCTGTCCCACGTTAAAACTGCAGTAAAACTAGCCTTCTTCATCAGCCTCCTGCCCCTCGCCCTTTTCCTCAATGAGGGCGCTGAAACCATCATCACCACCTGAGAATGGATGAACACCCTAACCTTCAACATTTCTGTAAGCTTCAAATTTGATTTCTATTCCATCATTTTTACACCTATTGCCCTCTACGTGACATGATCTATCCTAGAATTTGCATCCTGATACATGCACGCGGACCCCTTCATAAACCGATTCTTCAAGTACCTCTTGGTTTTCCTCATTGCAATGCTTGTGCTCGTCACTGCAAACAACATGTTCCAGCTCTTCATCGGATGGGAAGGAGTTGGAATTATGTCCTTTCTTCTCATTGGTTGATGATATGGCCGTGCAGACGCAAATACTGCTGCCCTCCAGGCAGTACTTTACAACCGAGTAGGGGACATCGGACTTATCTTCGCAATGGCATGAATGGCCACCAACCTCAACTCCTGAGAAATGCAACAATTGTTTGTAGCTGCTAAAGGCTTAGACCTTACCTACCCGCTCCTAGGCCTAATCATTGCTGCCACCGGAAAATCAGCCCAATTTGGCCTCCACCCCTGGCTCCCCTCTGCCATGGAAGGCCCTACACCAGTCTCTGCCCTGCTCCACTCAAGCACTATGGTCGTTGCGGGTATCTTCCTCTTGGTCCGAATGAGCCCCCTGATAGAAGACAACCCCCTCGCCCTCACTATCTGCCTATGCCTGGGCGCCCTAACTACTCTATTCACAGCCACCTGCGCCCTCACTCAGAATGATATTAAAAAAATTGTTGCCTTCTCAACATCAAGCCAGCTCGGTCTTATAATGGTGACAATTGGACTTAATCAACCCCAACTTGCCTTCCTACATATCTGCACCCATGCCTTCTTTAAAGCAATGCTGTTTCTATGCTCTGGCTCAATCATTCACAGCCTTAACGACGAGCAGGATATCCGCAAAATGGGAGGGATACACCACCTCACACCCTTTACCTCATCATGTCTCACCCTAGGGAGCCTCGCCCTCACTGGTACCCCCTTCTTAGCTGGTTTCTTCTCCAAAGACGCCATCATCGAGGCCCTAAATAACTCTTTCCTAAACGCCTGAGCCCTAGTCCTAACCCTCCTAGCAACCTCCTTCACCGCCATTTACAGCCTCCGCGTGGTCTTCTTTGTCTCAATAGGCCACCCACGATTCGCCCCACTATCCCCAATCAACGAGAACAACCCCGCAGTGATTAACCCTATCAAACGACTTGCTTGAGGGAGCATCATCGCAGGCCTCTTAATTACCTCCAATATTCTTCCCCTCAAAACCCCGGTAATAACCATGCCGCCCCTCCTCAAGCTTGCTGCCCTCCTCGTCACCATCCTAGGCCTCCTCATCGCACTTGAACTTGCGTCACTGACAAACAAACAATTTAAACCTTCCCCCCAACTTGACCTCCACCACTTTTCAAACATACTAGGCTTTTTCCCAGCAGTTGTACACCGCCTCCTCCCAAAACTCAACCTAACCCTCGGACAAGCCATTGCCAGCCAGATAGTAGACCAAACATGACTAGAAAAAGTTGGACCGAAAGCATCAGCCTCCCTCAACATGCCAATAGCCTCCGCCACAAGCAACATCCAGCGAGGTATGGTTAAAACCTACCTAACACTCTTCCTACTCACATTTACCCTTGCAGTCCTTATGCTAATGGCTTAGACCGCCCGAAGTGTTCCACGCCCAAGCCCCCGCGTTAACTCCAGCACCACAAATAAAGTTAACAGCAAGACTCACGCCCCAATTACTAACATTCCCCCTCCTAGACCATAGATCATGCCGACCCCCCCAAAATCTCCACGAAAAAGAAAAAAGTCCCCTCGGTCCTCCAGCGGCGCCCATGACGCTTCATACCAACCACTTCAGAGAAGACCTGCCATAATGCCCGTCACCACCAGATAGCCCACTATATACAGAACTACAGGCAGGCTCCCTCAAGTCTCCGGATACGGTTCAGCTGCCAACGCAGCTGAGTACGCAAATACAACCAGCATCCCGCCTAGATAAATTAAAAACAGAATTAATGATAAAAAAGAACCACCATACAAAACTAGTACTCCACACCCCATGCCAGCAGCCGCGACCAACCCTAATGCCGCAAAAAACGGCGAAGGGTTGGCAGCCACAGCAAGCAACCCAACCAGAGCCCCCATCAAAAATACAAAAGCTAATAATGACATAATTCCTGCCAGGATTTTAACCAGGACCAATGACTTGAAAAACCACCGTTGTTATTCAACTACAAGAACTATAATGGCAAGCCTTCGAAAAACCCACCCCCTACTAAAAATCGCTAACGACGCCCTAGTAGATCTCCCTGCCCCCTCTAACATTTCCGTGTGATGAAACTTTGGTTCCCTCCTCGGATTATGTTTGATTTCACAGATCGTCACAGGCCTCTTTCTAGCCATACACTATACCGCTGATATCGATACCGCTTTCTCCTCCGTTGCTCACATCTGCCGAGATGTAAACTATGGCTGACTAATCCGAAACCTTCATGCAAACGGAGCTTCCTTCTTCTTTATTTGCATCTATATGCATATTGCCCGAGGACTATACTACGGTTCCTATCTTTATAAAGAGACTTGAAACATTGGAGTAGTTTTACTTCTTTTAGTAATGATGACTGCATTTGTTGGGTACGTCCTACCATGAGGCCAAATGTCCTTCTGAGGTGCCACAGTAATTACCAATCTACTCTCAGCTGTTCCCTACGTGGGAAACACCCTAGTCCAATGAATCTGAGGCGGCTTCTCCGTAGACAACGCCACCCTCACCCGGTTCTTCGCCTTCCACTTCCTCCTTCCCTTCGTCATCCTCGGCCTCACCGTGATTCACCTCCTATTCCTCCACGAAACAGGGTCCAACAACCCCCTAGGACTAAACTCCGACGCAGACAAAATTTCTTTCCACCCTTACTTCTCATACAAGGATCTCCTAGGCTTTGCAGTCCTGATCATCGCCCTTACGTCCCTTGCACTCTTTACACCAAATGCTTTAGGCGACCCAGATAACTTCACTCCCGCAAACCCGCTTGTTACCCCTCCTCATATCAAACCCGAATGATACTTCCTCTTCGCATACGCCATTCTCCGATCTATCCCCAATAAACTAGGCGGAGTCCTGGCCCTTCTTGCCTCTATCTTAGTCCTAATGGTTATCCCAATCCTTCACACGTCCAAGCAACGAAGCCTCACCTTCCGACCTATGTCACAATTCCTATTCTGAACTCTCGTGGCCGATGTAATTATCCTAACATGGATCGGGGGAATACCAGTTGAACACCCCTACATCATCATTGGTCAAATCGCGTCCCTTCTCTACTTCTCTATTTTCCTAATCCTAATACCTCTTGCAGGCTGAATGGAAAATAAAGCCCTTGGATGAATATGCATTAGTAGCTCAGCTTTCAGAGCGCCGGTCTTGTAAACCGGACGCCGGGGGTTAAAATCCCCCCTACTGCTCAAGGAAAGGAGACTCTAACTCCTACCCCTGGCTCCCAAAGCCAGGATTCTAAACAATTAAACTATTCCTTGCTCCATCCCCAAGGCTATAGACACTCCAAAGCGTTTGACACGTAAATTTTCATCTTTTGAAGGCAGGGCTGGGGTACCCGTTGCATATTATGTAATGCAATCAGGACTAATCACTGAAGAACACAGACATTGGAGCTTTCATGAATAATTTCCTCTGGCTCGTGAGAAATCACCAACGGGTTTACACGTTGAAGCATAGAAGCCATGATAATCCAAGACAAGCCAAAGGTGTAAGGGGTTTCAACTATTGGTTCTATAGCATCTGGTTAGTACTTCAGGAACATAACAGAATAATCAACCCTTAGAAGAATTCTAAGGTGCAAGGATGGTTGGTGGTGACCACCCCCTTCATAACCCCACATGCAAAGCGTTCGGTCTAGAGGACAGTTGGTTCTTTTTTCTTTTTTAGGGGGATTTCATTTACATCTCACAGTGAAGCATGCAATAACAAGTATAGGGTGGAACACATTTAACCGTGCAAATGTAAACATAACTAGTAATTATCGAAAGACATATGCTCTCGTCACGTACATTAAACTATCTCAAGTACATAACTGAGTTCTTGTTTGGTGACCATATACTTCACTATGTGCCCGGGGTGGGTGTAAAGAGCTATAGATTACTGCCGAGGGCCTTTTTTGCGCGCCTAAAAACCCCCCTACCCCCCATTACTCCTAGAGTCTCTGTTGTCTCCTGAAAACCCCCAAAACAGGGCAAGTCTCATAGAATAATGCTTTTTAAATAGCGAAATGTCCGAATTTGTGGTAACACGGCTAAACATCGGCTCCCTAGCTGCTTTATAATATTTAATTTATATATTTTTATTATACACATTTCACATTTTTATGAAAAATTTTACCCACAAATACACCAAAATACAAGCAATTAAAAGCAATTATTTGCATTATCTAAATGTACTGGGACACATAAGTACCTTGGCCACAGGACCAAAAACCTAAAACACAC